ATTAAAACAATCTTTCTAGTTACTTCGTTTTCTATTTCTATTTGAGAGAATCCTTAGGAAAAGTATTTTGTTTCCACCGAGCTAAAAGCTAAAATAAAAAAGATGTCGATGTCTCTAGTAAACTAAAGTTATCGTTTAATAGCTGTTTTGCTTCAACCTACCCTTTTGAAGATTTAGTGAAGATTTAGTTACGATTAGAAATACACTTTTCTATCTTTCTCCATGGATCCTTTATTTAATACTTATTGAATTGGAAGGATTCATCCAATTCAAAATTAATTATGTTTCGAAATTCCATAATCCAATTTTTCAATTTATAATTGACCCTTGGATACAAATGACGAGAATTATATTCTTCCTCGAATCTTTCATTGAGAGGTAAAGGATTTAATCCTTTTAAAAGAAATAAAGTTTTGATCGGAATTAGGAATAAAACCGAGGGACCCCTTAACTATTAAGGGGAGTAATAGAACGAATCACACTTTTACCACTAAACTATACCCGCTACAATGTGATTATTGTATATAATTCCACTTTTATCGAACAAGGGAATTGGGCAGAATCAAAATAGGATCCTGAAAAGTAGAGCATTTTGCCAGAGGACTTGATAAACTTAAAATTTGGAAAAAGCTACTAACTCAATACCAAGTTCTTTCTTTTTTTATTTGAGATATCTTTTTCTAGACCCGCCCTTCTTTATCGTTTTTTTATCTTTTTTTTTTCTTTTTATATTGTAATTCTTTATACTTCATTTTTCTAATTTAATCATTTATATTATACAATTTACACTTTACATAAATTAAATAAATATTTAAAAAAAATATAAAGTAATATATAGAAATATATATATAAAGAAATTCAATAAAATTAACTGATAAAAGTTCTATTTATCCATATTCTCTATAATATATATTAATTTTATATATCCATATATTATTATATAATACCTACATATATAATTATATTATTAATTAGATAATATCTATATATAACCTATATAATCTCGATAAAAAAAGAGGGGTTTGTTCAAGTATTATTTTTTCTATGCTGTAACATATTAATTATCTTTTTTGCCATTAGGAGAGATGGCTGAGTGGACTAAAGCGTCGGATTGCTAATCCGTTGTGCGAGTTATTCGTACCGAGGGTTCGAATCCCTCTCTTTCCGTTTTGGTTTTTGATAGTAGAATACATGAAATCCTAATACTATTTATAAAAATAGAAAAATAAATTATAAAAATAGAAAAATAAATTATAAAAATAGAAAAATAAAGCAAGGAAGCCTTCTTTATGTTCTTATTCTTCGCGCCCAGGATTACGTCCTGGATCATTAGATAGGAATCCGAAGATGAAGAGAGAAACAAAGAATATTACTATGGTGTAAACAAAGAGTTTAAGAGTAAGCATTACACAATCTCCAAGATCTTAAAAAAAAAAGAGAATAGATTTTCTGTTTTTATACGACATAGTTTGATTTTGACACCAAGAAATGAAAATTAAAAAATGAAAATGAAGCGGTTTCTAGTATTTATAGAAATGGACTAGAATCTTTAGAAATAGAAAAGCGTTTTCAAAAATGGATTTGTAATAAGAGTTGAGTCTTTCATTACCATTACAAAAAATTTTTTCATACCAACAATTCGATATTGTGATGAATGGTAAGTCGGGTCTTTTGGTGAAAAAAGGACCAGAATAAAGAAAAAGGGCGATCAAAATTTATTCCGGCTATCCAAGAATTTCAATGTTTGAATTGAGGGTTCGTTTATATTGTAAGACTTATTTGATCTTTTCAATTGTTAGAATTTTTCTAGGCAAGTATTAAGGATCTTATCGAAAACTTACAGCAGCTTGCCAAACAAAGGCTAAGAGCAAAAAGAGAACCGGTATTACTGGCATAACGTCCACGATTGGATTTAAAAAAGCATAAGCCTCGGGTAATTTCGCGAATAAAAAACTATTCGAAAAAAGGGCAGAATTAAAACAGATACAGATAAAATTAAAGGTATTAATCATAACAAAATTTTGGTCTTGGAGATAATTTTGATTGAATTATTAAGATGTTTTTGATGTAAGGAAAAAAGGAAGAAAGGAAAATAAGGCAGATTAAAACAAACCTCTTGTGATTTGAACTCACCCAATCAAAAAACCTTCAATTCTTGCATCTTCAATTCTTACAAGAGAATCGAAGAAATCATAATTTCATACAATATCTTAATTGAATTATATGTAATGATCAATAAATTCGGTTTCATTCTATACTCATATGTGTGAAAATCTCGGCACTAATCACATAGATTCTTTATATCTTTGGTTGGAACAAACTGGACTTGACAAACATGGAATACCCATATTATTCTTTTTTTTTAGTAGTGTCAAATAGAAAGAATGGGGCGTGGCCGAGCGGTAAGGCAACGGGTTTTGGTCCCGGTGATCAAAGGTTCGAATCCTTTCGTCCCAGCAGAAGATTTTTTTTATATCTGAATAAAGATGTCATAATCCAAATTTCCCTTTAACTTGCTAAATCTTATTTTCTAATTTCTAAGAGTTACGGCGAGACTTTGAATTCTTTTTTTTTTTTAATGATTAAATGACTGATTTAAGGACTTATTATCAGTATTTTTTTCTCTCTATATCTATTTCTTTTTTTTTTTTAGATTTTTATTTAGATATATCTTTAGATATATATATAGAATTCTATATCTTATATATATATATTTTTTTTATAAAATATTTTTTATAAATTCTATATCTATAAATTCTATATCTTATAATTCTTATTATAAGTCTTATAAATTTTTATAAGTCTTATAAATTTGATATTTTTTATTAATGTGCTATATCTTATATATGCTTTATATTCTATTTATCTGTTATCTGTTCATATATATATTTATTCTATATTTATTCTATTTATATATTCCGCTTTAAAATAAAAAAAAAATTAAGATTAATACTAAAATAAAAAAATTAATATAAATAACAAAATTAATATATAAATAGAATAAATATATAAATAGAAAATCATATTTAATATATAAATAGAAAATCATATTTAATATATAAATAGAAAATCATATAAAAAAATAGAATAATATAAATAAATAGGATAATAGACTAATAAATAATAGCCATATTTAAAAAATATAAGTATAAAAAGATATAAGTATAAAAGTATAAAAAGAAAATAGAAGCCATTAGATATTGTATTTAATAATATAAGATTGTATTTAATAATATAAGTAAATATAAGAAAATTTGAAGTAAAAATAAAATATTCTATATAAATATTCTATATAAATATTCTATATAAATATTATAAAAAAAAAAAAGAAATATAAAACAATATAAAACAAGTAGATAATATATATATATTGCTTAGATATTGATATTAGTTGATTTGCATTCATACAATAAAATATTTCTTTTTTACTCATACTAAAATTTTTTTTCATAGACTTCCATACGTAAGTCAAAAGTGTAGATTACTATGTACTGACCGAGGACCGGACGAACTAATGACTATTCAAGATTCCATAATTGAATCAATTACAGATCGGTTCAAAACTAGAGGCATGTTATGGTAAAACTTCGTTTGAAACGATGTGGTAGAAAGCAACGAGCCGTTTATCGAATCGTTGCAATTGATGTTCGATCCCGAAGAGAAGGAAGAGATTTTCGAAAAGTAGGTTTTTATGATCCGATAAATAACCAAACCTATTTAAATATTCCCGCGATTCTTGATTTCCTTGAAAAAGGGGCTCAACCTACAGGAACTGTTCATGATATTTCAAAGAAGGCAGGGGTTTTGACGTAACTTAGTCTTAATTAAACTGAAACAGAATTCAATTAATGAAATACAAAAAAGAAAGAGGGTGTGGATGACTTGTGTATAGCTTTATACAAATTTTTCTTTACTATATACTATTCTCTCCCTCTTCTTTCCTTTTTGTATTCTTTCTTTTTTTTAGTATTTATTTAATGTTATAAATTAGATTCGATTCAACATTCACAATTATATTGACAACAGTGTATTGAACAAATATAATTCGATCGTAGATAAATCGATTTCTTTATCCCTGTTCCATAGGCTTGGTTTTTTACTTAACTTCATTCAAATGAGGGGTTCTTTCTTTGAATTTTGAATTTCTTGTATCACAAGTATCACAAGAAATTGTTTTTTGTGTGATACAAAAACCTTTTTTTTATTAAATATCTTAATTTCTTATTAAATATCTTAATTTTTTTTTTATTTTGATCTGATCTTATCATTTAATATTCAGAATCGACTAGACATTTTTATAAAAAGAAATTCTTGCTAATTGAATGTTTTTATTTTATTTTATTTTATTGCGTCATGAAATTAAAATTTTTTATTCCGATTGTATCGACACATTCGAATTTTTTTGGGGTTGCTAACTCAATGGTAGAGTACTCGGCTTTTAAGTGCGACTAGCCTCTTTTACACATTTGTACGAAGAACGGGATTCGTCCATACCATCGGTAGAGTTTGTAAGACCACGACTGATCCTGAAAGGACTGGATGGAAAAAACAGCATGTCGTATCAACGGAGAATTCTAAGAATATATTCGAGGAATGTATATATATATATATATTATGGATCGGTACAAATTCGTCTTTGAATTTTTTTGTGCAGAACAAAAAATGAATTGAATTCAAAGTTGGGTCAAGTTAATAAATGGATAGAGCTCTATGACTCCAAATTATAGTTATAGGGAAACAAAAAGCAACGAGCTTCTGTTCTTAATTTGAATGATTACCCGATCTAATTTAATGTTAAAAAAAATTAGCTCCTGGTACGGTAAAAGTTTTTCTCCTGAGTGGATTATTGATTTTTTATGAGTCCTAACTATTTGTGATTCCCTATTCTGTATAGGTTAGACGTGAATGTGTAGAAGAAGCAGTATATTGATACGGAAAAGATAGTTTTTTTTTTCCAAAATCAAAAGAGCGATTGGGTTGAAAAAATAAAGGATTTCTAA